TTTTGGTCGAAAAAGATTCATGTATGTTTCCAAGACAAAGTACAAATAGTAATTGATTAGTAATTCATGCAATTTGTACATAAATAAAAAATTCATAAATAAAAGGTTATAATACTCGAATTTTTACTTTATTTAGTTGAATATCTTATTATATTTTTTTGTTTATTTTGCAGTAGTCACTGCTAGTCACAATAAAAATTTCAATGAACTAAGTCAATGAGTTATATATGGAAAAAATCAAAAAATTCGAAAAAAAAACTACACAAATAAAACGTATCATTTTATGTTATAGTAGTGGGGAATTATGGGACAAAAAATAAATCCGCTTGGTTTCAGACTTGGTACAACTCAGAGTCATGATTCTCTTTGGTTTGCACAACGAAGAAATTATTCCGAAAATATACAAGAAGATAAAAAAATACGAGATTGTATCCAAAATTATATACAAAAAAATATAAAAGTATCCTCCGGTGTCGAGGGAATTGGACAGATAAAGATTCAAAAAAGAATCGATCTGATTCAAGTCATAATATATATGGGATTTCCTAAATTATTAATAGAGGGTAAGCCTAAAAAAATAGAAGAATTACAGACGAATATCCAAAAAAAACTGAATTGTGTGAATCGAAAACTAAACATTTCTATTGCAAGAATTGCAAATGCTTATAAACACCCTAATATTCTTGCAGAATTTATAGCCGGACAATTAAAGAATAGAGTTTCCTTTCGTAAAGCAATGAAAAAAGCTATTGAATTAACTGAACAAGCAGGTACAAAAGGAGTTCAAGTACAAATTGCAGGACGTATCGACGGAAAAGAAATTGCACGTGTTGAGTGGATAAGAGAAGGTCGGGTTCCTCTACAAACCATTCGAGCTAAAATTGATTATTGTTGTTATACAGTTCGAACTATTTATGGGGTTTTAGGGATCAAAGTTTGGATATTTCTAAATAAAGAATAAAATCTTTTTCTTTATCTTCAATGTCCCATATTTATTTTAAATAAAACCAAAAATGAAAAATTACTTGATTTTTATTCCCCAAAAATTATCAATTTTATAAGATTGAATCGACCAAAAAATAAAATTAATTATTTGATATTGATCGTATTGCTATGCTTAGTGTGCGACTCGTTAGTTTTTTAGAACGGTTCCAATTTAACGACAAAACCAATTCATGGTATAAATTAATTAAAAAGAACTAATAACCAACTCACCGCTTCGGATTATCTAGATCTAAAGAATTAGTCAAAACAAAAAATCGAAAAATAAAAAATATATATTAATAATATTATTATATCAACTGAAATATTGTATGAAATATTGTACAACATTCAAAAAATCATATTATTAGTTGTAAAGCAATAAGAATATACGGATAAATGAAGAGGCGAAAGAAAGAGAGAAAAATATATATGAATGATATAGAATTCTAATATGTAAAGGTCTATGGGTCATCTCAAAAAAGTAGTGTAATAAAGCATCAATATAAAATTGATATTGATATATATCAATATATTCGTAACATAAACAAATTAAGAGCTCTGAATCAATAAAAACTGAGAAGATTGATTCAAGAAAAAAAAAAAAAAAATATTCTAAAAAAATCTTACTATTAGATATGAAAGAGCTCCGTGGTAGAATTCAGACCTAACCATTAATCGAGAAGCGGCGGGAACGATGAAACCTACAAATACTTAAGATTTTATTAAAAAAAAAAATCTTAATGATTCATTAGGTGGGATGGCGGAAAAAACCAAAAAACAATTCATTTTTTTTTAGGAATTGTGTGCTACATTCCATTTGAATTTGATAATAAAAGAGTAAATATTCGCCCGCGAGAATTTGGATTTTATTGATTTTATTATTTTCGCCAATCCTATAATTAGAAAACTATATATAAAAATTTCGAATATACCGATAGGATTCTATGAAATCTCAAAAAAGCCCGCGTTGATTAAACATATGAATATTAGTGCATATTATTGTATCGATTAAATCGATTTATATATAAAATTGCTTCATTCGCGAGGAGCCGTATGAGATGAAAATCTCATGTACGGTTCTGTAATAGAGATGGAATTGAGAAACAACCATCAATTATAACCCCCAAAGAACCAGATTTCGTAAACAACATAGAGGAAGAATGAAAGGAATATCTTATCGAGGGAATCATATTTGCTTTGGAAGATATGCTCTTCAGGCACTTGAACCCGCTTGGATAACATCTAGACAAATAGAAGCGGGACGACGGGCAATGTCACGAAATGTTCGCCGAGGAGGACAAATATGGGTACGCATATTTCCAGACAAACCTGTTACAGTAAGACCGACTGAAACACGCATGGGTTCGGGAAAGGGATCTCCCGAATATTGGGTAGCTGTTGTTAAACCTAAGAAAATACTGTATGAAATGGGTGGGGTCCCAGAAAATATAGCAAGAAAGGCTATTTCAATAGCAGCGTCCAAAATGCCTATACGAACTCAATTCATTATTTCAGGATAATAATTCAAGATAATAATTAGAATTAAAGGAAAGAGGTCTTTAAGATGAAAACAAAAAAATGCAATTGTATATTCCCTTTTTTGAACACAGAATATTTTAACCTCAATCTTTGGACTGAAAGAACAAAAAATGATATGATTCAACCTCAAACTCATTTGAATGTAGCTGATAACAGCGGAGCACGCGAACTGATGTGTATTCGAATCCTAGGAGCTAGTAATCGACGCTATGCTTATATTGGTGACATTGTTGTTGCTGTAATCAAAGAAGCAGTACCAAATACGAACTTAGAAAGATCAGAAGTGATCAGAGCTGTAATTGTACGTACTTGTAAAGAACTCAAACGTAGCAACGGTATAATAATTCAGTATGATGATAATGCTGCAGTTGTCATTGATCAAGAAGGAAATCCAAAAGGAACTCGAATCTTTTGTGCAATCGCCCGGGAATTAAGACAGTTAAATTTCACTAAAATAGTTTCATTAGCACCTGAGGTATTATAAGACAAAACTTTAATTTAAATATGGATACATTCTATTATTTTATTTTGTGAAAAAAAATGGATTAATTAATTTAGTTTATCTCACATATATCCCTTTTGGAGTAATTATTATTAAGTATTAGAAGTAGCAATTATTATATATTTCAAATATATTTCAGATTAATACTTGATAACCCTATAAAATAAGAAAATATATAATAATATATATAAATATATAATAATAATAAATATATATAGAAAATAAAAAGAGAATAATAAATCGAAAAAGGAGCATGTTGATTATATAGAAAGTAAAGGGCAACAATCATTTTCTTTTACTATGGGTAAGGATACCATCGCTGATATAATAACCTATATCCGAAATGCTGATATGAATAAAAAAGGAATGGTTCAAATACCATTTACTAACATCACAGAAAACACTGTAAAAATACTTTTACGAGAGGGTTTTGTCGAAAACGTCAGAAAACATATAGAAAACGACAAATATTTTTTAGTTTTAACTCTACGGTACAGAAGAAATAGGAAAGGATCCTATAAAAATTTTTTAAATTTAAAAAGGATCAGTACACCCGGTCTACGAATATATTCTAATTATCAACGAATCCCGCGAATTTTAGGGGGTATGGGTATTGTAATTCTTTCAACTTCTAGAGGTATAATGACAGATCGAGAAGCTCGATTAGAAAGAATAGGCGGAGAAGTTTTATGTTATATATGGTAATCGTTCTAACATCCGAATTATATGCGAAATTTTTATCCATTAAAAAAAAAAAGAGAAAGAAAACTCCAATTTATAATATAACTTCACGCCCCTTTATATATTATATACAAGTATATATTATATACAAGGATGAATACGCGAAGCGGGTTTAACTCGAATAAAAAAGGGGGATTCGCGAAGATTTAATTACTATTACTAAATAAATCACTTCCCCTGAGTATGTTTCAGGTTTCTTTATATAATAAATGCAAATAAGTCATTTTAATTAGGATCTATTACTAAATAAATCACTTCCCCTGAGTATGTTTCAGGTTTCTTTATATAATAAATGCAAATAAGTCATTTTAATTAGGATGTTTTTCAACTTCAACATTATTTTTGCAGAGAGGGCTACAATTATAAGTTCAAAATGTAAGGAAACCCTATTTTCTTCCAAAACTTTTGAATTAACTTATTAAGGAATGAAAAATATGAAAATAAGGGCTTCCGTTCGTAAAATTTGTGAAAAATGTCGATTGATTCGAAGACGGGGACGAATTATAGTAATTTGTTACAACCCAAAACATAAACAAAGACAAAAATAATATATAAAAAAAAAAAAAAAATAAAAAATATAAAAAAAATATAAAAAAAAATATAAAAAAAAAAAAATATATATATATATATATTTAAAGATACATCCCGTAAATTAAGTGTAAAAAAAAATATATATATATAAAAATATATATATATATATATATATATATATATATATATATATATATATATATATAAAATTTTAATAATAAATATTATTTATATTTAAAATTTAAAATTTTATTTAAAAAATTATAATATAAAAAAAAAAATAGAAAATATAATATAGAAAAAAGAAAAAGAAAATCGAATATTAATTCTAGTTAAAAAATAATAAAAGATGCGTTTGTGACATGAAATGGATATATCCATACCATATATCTTGGACTTATTTTTATGAAATAATTAAATATGGCAAAACCTATACCTAAAAAGAGTTCGCGTAAAAATGGGCGTATTGGTTCGCGTAAGCATACTCGTAAAATACCAAAAGGAGTTATTCATGTGCAAGCTAGTTTCAACAATACTATTGTGACTGTTACAGATGTACGAGGTCGGGTGATTTCTTGGTCCTCCGCCGGTACTTGTGGATTCAAGGGTACACGAAGGGGGACACCCTTTGCCGCTCAAACCGCAGCAGGAAATGCTATCCGAACAGTAGCGGATCAAGGCATGCAAAGAGCAGAAGTAATGA